TTACCCTCTGCTTCTGGTTGTCTCGCAATACCCTCTACAGCTTGGCCTGCAGCAGTACCTTGACCAACTCCGGGTCCAATAGAAGCAAGTCCTACAGCCAATCCAGCAGCAATAACGGAAGCGGCAGAAATCAGTGGATTCATGGTAAGTTCCTCGCACCAAAAAAAAAAAAGAAATGGTTAATGATACAATCAACCAATGAATTATTACTTAATTTTATCATTAAGTTTGATCATTAAGATCTATTGGGTCGGAGTAACTAAAAACTAATGATAATATTACTGAATCGTCAGAACTACTTCGATATCTCGTTTTTTGTTTCTACCCATGATGAAGTTTTTGTAAATCCATATACATACGGCTCTAGTTATTGCATTTCTTTCTTTCCAACCATTCTTTCATTCCATCCTTCGTTCTTTACTCTTCTATATCCTTGAGTTCATCTGTTTTTTCATCCAATCCACAATCACAAATGAAACAGAAGAAAGGACTTGACTTATCTTGTAATCCATCTAATCTAAATGCAGTAAACTGCAATCAAATCAATATATGCAATCATCAATATATGCAATGGATATCAATATGATCGATATCAACGATATCAATATATCAATATAACGATATCAATATGTATATCAATACATAACATATTATATATATATATTTTTTTTTTTATTTATTTTGCTATATATATATTTATTTATTTTGCTATATATATATATTGCTATCTATATATATTGCTATATATATTACATATATATATAGCATATAGTTAGATATATATATAGTTAGTATATAGGTAAGGCATAAGGACTTCTATTTATATATAGATAGGACTATATAACTAGTGAATATCTAATATTACATATACATATTACATATACATTTCTTTCTTCCATAACGTAAACTGGCCACATTTTATATTGAATCGGATTATAGAATCATTCCTCGAAACCCACACAAAAAGTGGTTGGACTTATAGACATTACATACATCTAGTGTGACCTCCCCAACCCATCTTTTTTTTTACAATTCCGTAATATCGTTCATCTTCTCTCCTACGACTCTAGGTCATATATTCATACGTATTTATATCTATTATGTTCTCCAACCAAGCAGATTATCTTGAACCATGCATGAATTGGGATAAGCTAAAAAAAAAGACTATTTCGAAAACTAGTCAATGATGACCCTCCATGGATTCACCTATATAAGCCGCGGCTAACGTTGCAAAAATAAGAGCTTGAATACCACTTGTAAATAATCCAAGAAACATGACAGGTATAGGAACTACTGAAGGGACTAAAGAAACAAGAACAACAACTACTAATTCATCAGCCAATATATTCCCGAAAAGTCGAAAACTAAGAGATAAGGGTTTTGTGAAATCTTCTAGGATGTTAATTGGTAAAAGTATTGGAGTTGGTTTGATGTATTTCTCGAAATAACCCAACCCTTTTTTGGTAAGACCCGCATAAAAATATGCCACTGACGTGGGTAAAGCTAAAGCAACAGTAGTATTTATATCATTCGTGGGCGCAGCTAACTCCCCATGAGGTAACTGTATGATTTTCCAAGGTAAAAGGGCACCTGACCAATTAGAAACAAAAATAAATAGGAACATAGTTCCAATAAAAGGAACCCAAGGTCCATATTCTTCTCCAATCTGGGTTTTGCTCAAGTCTCGAATAAATTCAAGGACATATTCAAAGAAATTCTGACCGTCGGTCGGAATGGTTTGTGGATTCCGAACAGCTATGATGGCTGAACCTAACAAGATAGCAATTACGACCCAAGAAGTGATAAGTACTTGGGCATGGATTTGTAAACCTCCTATTTGCCAATAGAAATGTTGGCCTACTTCTACACCCGATATATCGTATAACCCCTTGAGTGTTTTAATGTAACATGGTATAACATTCATATTGTCCTCTGATAGAAATTGAACTTCAAAAAAGGAATTAGTTTGATTCAACCATTTCTTTCTCAACTCACCAACTTGAATCATTAATCATATATTTAGGATACCAAGAAATCACATAACATCATAATATATATCAATATCCCCAGTTCTTTTTTTTTTTATCTATTTAAAATAATTCAAAAAAAAGTAACCGATCCAATAAATCTATGGAGTTGCCCAATAATTAACATTAACTAATTTTATTATTCTTAATCTTAATCATAATCAACGATTTCTTATATAGCTAGAACGACCTTCACAAATTGCGGATACTAATTTGTTAAGAATCAATCGAATTGAAGCTATAGCGTCATCGTTGGCTGGAATCGAAATATCTGCAAGATCTGGGTCACAATTTGTATCGATTAAACAAATCGTTGGAATCCCCAAAATGGCACATTCTCGAAGAGCCGTATATTCTTCTTGCTGATCAACGATGATCACAATATCAGGCAATCCCGTCATATATTTGATCCCACCGAGATATGTTTGCAAGGTAGATAATTTTCTCTTCAACATTGCTGCATCTCTTTTGGGGAGACGGTTGAGTTTCCCCATCTTTTCTTCTGATCTTAAGTCCCTGAACTTATAAAGTCTCGTTTCCGTAGTGGACCAATTCGTTAACATACCACCGAGCCATTTTTGATTAATAAAATGAGACCGAGCCCTTATTGCAGCTGATGCTACTGAATCCGATGCTTTATTTTTGGTACCGACGATTAAGAAGTTTTTTCCCCTACTTGCTGCATCAAAAACTAAATCACAGGCTTCTGATAAAAAACGAGCAGTTCTAGCGAGATTTGTAATATGAATACCTTTACGCTTTGCAGAAATGTAAGGGGCCATTCTAGGATTCCATTTCTTAGTACCATGACCAAAATGAACTCCTGCTTCCATCATCTCTTCCAAATTGATGTTCCAATATCTTCTTGTCATTTTTTCCCACACTTCCTTTTTGTTTTTTCTTTTTCATATTATTAACAAAGAGACGAGGTACCTTGAAATAAATAATTGTTCCGATGGAACCTTCTACCGGGGATTGACCATTGATACACGGCACAAACCATAAATTTTTTTAATTACTTATTTTATTTATTACCAAATCAATAATCAGACCAGTATAGTTAAAAGATAGTTAAAGTGAAAATGAATCCGCTCTTAGGAATCATTAAATCGCATAAATGATTGTTCTGATGTCTCATGTAAATTTGTCTCATGGAAATTGTTTGCCGCGTAAGAACAAAATAATTCTCTATGGTGTAACAAAATATCTCTCATTTCCAACTCGAATAGATTTTTTCTTTTGATTTCCAAATAAATGTTTTTGTCTTGCCTTGAACGGTGCACAAATTTTTGGAATCCGGTACCAACAGGTATAATCCCCCCCAGAACAACGTTCTCTTTCAGGCCTTTCAACCAATCAATACGACCTCGTAGAGCAGCTTTTGCTAAAACTCGAGCGGTTTCTTGAAAACTTGCTTCGGATATGAAACTTTGAGTATTCAGAGACGCTCTTGTTATTCCCAATGAGATTGCCCGATAACAGATCGATTCGTCCAAAGCACGCCCTGCTCGTTCCGCTCGCAACAATCCTATTAATTCTCCAGGCGAAAAAACATTAGACATTCCATCTTCTGAAACCAACACTTTTGATGTTACTTGACGTACAATAATCTCTATATGTCTATTATGGATCTGTACCCCCTGGGATCGATAAACCTTTTGGATCTTATTAACCAAAGAGATACGACTTTGGGCTATGGTTAGCTCAGCTCCAATCAAAAACCCCCAGGGGATCCCAAGAATTCTTGGTATACGCTCGTTCCAACCTTCAACTCTCCTTTCGAGGTTCATCGATATTGAATCAATCGAACGCACTTCTAAGATTTGTTCTACTTTTGGAAGACCTTGCGTTATGTCACCAGATCTCGATTTTTCATATATAAATGTAACTAATGTATCTCCTTCGTAAAGGATTTTCCCATAATGACCATGAACAGTTGCTCCAGGAGTAGCCAAATAAGACTTAGCCGACCTTATAACTAAAAAGTCGACATTAACAATTAAAATTTGACCAGATTTTTTTACGTGTGGTTCGTATTTAAATAGACATACATTTTCACAAATAAATTGTCCAAGGCTAATTTTGATCGATGTCTCTTCACAATAATCATGATGGAGAAAGCACCAATTCAAATGGAATGGGTTCAAAATGATGTTACTGCATAGATCGGGATTATAAATCCTCCTATTTTCATCTATTAAACAGTATTTAAGTACTTGAAGTACTTGGAAAATCTGTTTCAAATTGTCAAGTAGCAAATATTTCTTTAACACGATCTGATTATGAGTTATTAAATGGTAAGATGAATAAAAATTCGATATTTTAGGTACAATAGCGCCTAAGGGACCTAAATAATCCCTAATTGGAATTAGGGGATCCGATTCTTTTGTCACATTGTTATATTTCGAACTATTGAATGGACCAATTCGAGAACAATTGGATGATGACAAAATTAGCAAAGATTGGCATTCCTTATTTCGATTCAACAACATACCAATAGTTCCTTGATGTTGGCTAAGTGATTGAATCTTCGCCTTGGAATAAAAAGGATTGATATTGGTGCAATCTAATCCATTATCGGGAATCAATCCGGAACTTGCCCTATCATACCTTTTTCCGGTATACGAAATAGTGGACTTGACTAACTCAATTCTTATGAAATCGCGAATTAGATCATTTGCCCTTACCTCAACAAAGGAAGCATGAACCTCTTCTATAGAACCATTTTGTTCTTGGTCCCAATTCAATACTAAGCAAGTCCGAACTAATTGAATACTTGTGTGATAAATTCCTCGAATTGACTTGCCATTTCCATAAAGGATATAATTGACAACTCTAAATTGGACATTATCCTTTTCCTGCAAGATATCACGAGGGAAAAGTGTTGCTAAATTTATCCCATCGGATATTTCATATGTGACTACGGGTCGAACCAAAACAAAATACTTTTTCTTGGTAGGTGTGATCCGTTGA